ATATTTAATATATTATATTTAATATATTATATTTAATATATTATATTTAATATATTATATTTAATATATTATATTTAATATATTATATTTAATATATTATATTTAATATATTATATTTAATAAGATGGGAAGGAGGGTGGAAGATATTAAATTCTTTAAATTATAAAATAATATATTTATAGTTATTATTTTTTTTTAATGTATTTTAGTCATATTTATAATTAGTTTGATTCTAGCTAATAGTCTTTATACTATTATTAAAATCGCATGAAAATTTTGTTATAATGAGAAAAATTGATTAAATATTAATTTTTAAAATATAATTGATATAATGATTATTTATACTCTCAGCGTAAAGTTTTAATTAATATACGAAAGTATGAATTAGGGGTAATAGTTAATTAATCTGATGAAATATTGTGCCAGCATTCGCGGTTAGACTTTAAGGTTAAATAAAGATAGTTATAGTATAATAGTTATTTGTGAGTTATAATATTATTTTATAAGCACTAAAAGGTGAAGTTATATTGTTTTATAAATATAATATATTTTAGGAGAAGCTAGGAAACTTTAAAAATAAACTAGGATTAGATACCCTACTATATTAAAGTTAAATTTATGAATACTGAGTTATTAGTAGATATTTCTTAAAATTTAAAGAATTTGGCGGTAATTTAGTCTTGTTAGAGGAATTTGTTTTTTAATCGATACACCACGTTATATCTTACTTGTTTTAAATAGTTTGTATACCATCATTATTAGATAATTTTAAAAGAAAAAATTATTAAAAATAAATATATTAAAAAAATTAGATCAAGGTGCAGCTGATAAACAAGTTAAAATGAGTTACAATAAAATTTATTTATACGGAATAATTTAAAAAATTAAATTATAAAGGTGGATTTAATTGTAATATAAGTTTAATAAACCTATAAGATATAAGCTCTAAATTATGTACATATCGCCCGTCGCTTTCATGAATTTATGAGATAAGTCGTAACAGAGTAGGTGTACTGGAAAGTGTACCTAGAATTAACAAAGTATAGCTAAAGAGAATAGTATTTCACTTACATTGAAATGAATTATCGTGCAAATCGATTTACTTTGAATTTTATTTCTTGCTAAAATAAATTTTGAATTATTAATAAAATATGAAAAATAATTTTTAATATTAAATTAAAGTAACTTTAAGTGAATATAAATTATATGGCTAAAGAGTAAAGTATTGTAAAAGAAAGAAATAAATATTAAAAAGTAATAAAGTAGAAATTTATTTTTGTACCTTGTGTATCAGGGAAATTCTATATGTACTAAGTAAACATTAGTAATCTCGAAATAAAAATAGTTAACTTTATATAATAGTTTTTGTAGTAAAAAAATTTTTAATATAAGGATAAAGGTGAAATGCTAATCGAGTTTTATAATATCTAGTTTTCTAAGAAATAAATATAATTTAATTTTTATATGTACATATTGTAAAAATAAAGAGCAGGAGGGATAAGCTTCTTGTTATAATAAATAGTGAAATAAAGTAAATGTAATCTATCTAAGCTTAAAAATAGCTATGTTAATAAAGTGTTTAAATTAAGATTATTTTATTTAAGATTTTTATATTGCTTTTATTTGTAATAGAAATTTATTTAAAATTTAGTTTTTTAAGGTAATATGATTTTATTAGTAGAATACATATATGTTAAATAATATATTATAATAGAAAATAAAATATAATAATTTTTTGATAGTATAAAGGAATTCAGCAAATATTTCTTTGCCTGTTTATCAAAAACATGTCTATTTGGTGATATAAATAGTCTGGCCTGCCCACTGATTTAAGTATTTAAGGGCCGCGGTATTTTAACCGTGCAAAGGTAGCATAATCACTAGGTTTTTAATTAGAATCTTGTATGAATGGTTCGACAAAAGAATTACTGTCTTTATATTAATTTTGAATTTAACTTTTAAGTGAAAAGGCTTAAATATATTAAAGGGACGATAAGACCCTATAAAACTTTACATTATAATTTTATTTAATTAAATTTGTAAATAAAAATTTAATTTAATTATATGTTGTGTTGGGGAGACAAAGGTAAAATGAATTTTAACTGCTTTACATTAAAACATATATTTATGGAGATATTAAAAGATCCTTTATAGAGATTAAAAGATTAAGTTACTTTAGGGATAACAGCGTAATTCTTTTTGAGAGCCCCTATCGAAAAAAGAGTTTGCGACCTCGATGTTGAATTAAAATATCTTTATAGTGCAGAGGCTATAAGAGAAGGTCTGTTCGACCTTTAAATTTTTACATGATTTGAGTTCAAACCGGTGTGAGCCAGGTTGGTTTCTATCTTTTAAATAATAATTAGTTATTTTAGTACGAAAGGAGTAAATAATTAAAATATTTTTATATAACTGTTTTGGCAGAGAATATGCATTAAATTTAGGATTTAATTATATAGTATACCTATAAATAGTAAAATAATTTTTTTAAAAAGCTAATTATTTTGTGATATTGTTTATTGAGATTGTAAATTATTTAGTTTTAATTGTATGTGTATTAATTGGAGTAGCTTTTGTTACGCTGTTAGAACGAAAAGTTTTAGGTTATATCCAAATCCGTAAAGGACCTAATAAGGTAGGTTATATAGGTTTATTGCAACCATTTTCTGATGCATTAAAGTTATTTACTAAAGAGCCAACATATTCTGTTGTTTCAAATTTCTTGGCTTATTATTTATCTCCTGTGTTTAGCTTATTTATTTCTTTATTTATTTGGGTAGTTGTACCGTATAAAGTAGGATTATTAAGATTCAATTTAGGTATATTGTTCTTTTTATGTTGCTTAAGTTTAGGTGTCTATTCTGTAATAATTGCTGGATGGTCTTCTAATTGCAAATATTCACTTTTAGGTGGGTTACGAGCTGTAGCTCAAACTATTTCTTATGAAGTTAGATTGGCTTTAATTTTATTATCATTTATTATATTAATTGGTGGATTTAATTTTGAATTATTAAGCAAATATCAAGAATTTACATGATTTATTGTAATTTGTTTTCCTTTGGGTTTAGTCTGGTTTAGGTCTTGTTTAGCAGAGACAAATCGCACTCCTTTTGATTTTTCAGAAGGAGAATCTGAGTTAGTATCTGGATTTAATACTGAGTATAGAGGCGGCGGATTTGCTTTAATTTTTATAGCTGAATATTCTAGAATTTTATTTATAAGAGTTTTATTTGTAGTATTATTTTTAGGTAGAGATTCTTCTAGGGTAATATTTTATATAAAATCTGTATTTATGGCTTTTGTTTTTATTTGAGTACGTGGCACTCTTCCTCGATTTCGTTATGATAAGTTAATGTATTTAGCGTGAAAAAGATATCTGCCCATTTCTATTAATTATTTAATATTTTTTGTTGGATTTAAAATATTATGTTTTTGTCTTTATAATTAAAATAATATATTAGCATAGTTGGGTATTAAGAATTTCTTATTTAATGTTTTCAAAACATTTGTTTTATGTTAAACTAAATAACCATTTTAGTGTTTTATCCCAAAAAATCAAAATTACAGGGTTAAAAATATAGTATGAAAAGTATATAATAGTTAAAATTTGGCCTACGATAATATAAGGAGTTTCTACAGGACGGGCTCCAATTCAAGTAAGTAGAATAATAATTCTAATTAAAGATCAAAATAATATTTGATTTAAGGGATAAAATGTTAATCTTCGAAATTTTGATAAATGGGTAAATGGTAAGATAATAAGGATTATTACGGACGCTACTAAGGCAATAACTCCACCTAATTTATTAGGGATTGATCGAAGAATTGCGTAGGCAAATAAAAAATACCATTCTGGTTGAATATGAGCAGGAGTAGAAAGGGGATTTGCAGGGATAAAATTATCCGGGTCACCTAGTATATAAGGATTTAATATAGATAGAGTTAATAAAAATGTAATTAATACGATAAATCCTACTACGTCTTTAAAAGTGAAGTAAGGGTGGAATGGAATTTTGTCAATTTGAGTAGAAATTCCTAAGGGATTATTAGCTCCTTTTTGGTGAAGAAATAAAATATGAATTAAAGTAAAAGCTGCGATAATAAATGGAAGAATAAAATGAAATCTAAAAAATCGTGTTAATGTAGCGTTATCTACTGAAAATCCACCTCAAATTCACTGAACTAAGTCTGTACCAATAAATGGGATAGCAGAAAATAAATTAGTGATAACAGTAGCTCCTCAAAAAGATATTTGTCCCCATGGTAGAACGTAACCTAGGAAGGCTGTTGCTATAACTATAAGTATAATTATTACTCCTACTATTCACGCATGGAAAATTATATAAGATCCGTAGTATATACCACGCCCTGCGTGAGCATAAAGGCAAATAAAGAAAAAAGAAGCCCCATTAGCATGTGTCGTTCGTATTAATCAACCATAGTTTACATCTCGGCAAATATGCGTTACTCTTGAGAATGCTAAATCAATGTGTGAAATATAATGCATAGATAGAAACAAACCTGTAATAATTTGTAAAATTAAACATAGCCCCAATAATGACCCGAAATTCCAAAAGGTTGAAATATTCCCAGGGAGGGGTATATCTACTAGAGCGCTATTTGCAATTTTAAACAAAGGATGGGATTTTCGTATAGGTCTAAACATTAGTTTATTAAACGTAAGGGGCCTTTAAATAAGTTAATAATTTTAATTACTACTACTAAAGTTAATAAAAGGTAGCAAATAATAAAGAAAGTAAAAAATATTGATGGAATGTTAAAAATTCAACTAGTATAATAAGAAGTTGAGGAAAATATATTAATTGAGGAATTAGGGAGATTTGTTACAGGGGCAGAAAGTACCGGGTCAAATAAAAATAATAAACTTGTAATAATTATAGGTAGTAAAAAAGCATAGATTACTGAAGTTATAGAAAAATAGAAAGACTCATTTGAAGCCAAAGATGCTACATAAATAAATAAAACTAATATCCCCCCAAGAAAAATTAGAAATAAAATATATGAGAATCAAAATGAATAAGTAGTTAAACCTGCAGAAATAGAAATTATAGTAGTTTGGATTAATAAGGTCATCCCTATAGCTAGGGGGTGAGATAAACGAGTAAATAAGAAAGAAAAGTATATAATTAAGGGAATTGCGTATCTTAAAATATCAGAGAATAGTTTATAAAAAAATATTAGTTTTGGGAATTAAAGATAAATAATTATTTTTCTCTGAAGTTTTAAGAAAAGTTTTCATTTTTGATTTACAAGACCAAAGTTTTTTTTAAACTATCAAAACTTATGATAAATTTTAGTTTATTATGGCTTATTAGATCTTTTAGTATAGTTGGTTGCGGATTGTGAAGTTTTATTAGGTATCATAAACATTTGTTAAATTCTTTATTAAGATTAGAGTTTATAATATTAGGTATTTTCTGATTATTGGTCTTACAAATTTCTGGGGTAGGAATAGAGATATATTTTACATTATTTTTTTTAACTTTAGCTGCTTGCGAGGGAGCCCTTGGATTGTCTTTATTAGTACTTATTGTACGAAGACATGGAAGAGATTATTTTAGTGTTATTAATGTTTTAGAATGTTAAAAATTTTTTTTCCTTTAATTATATTGATTAAATTATATAAGGAGTGGAATACTGTTTTATTAGCTTTAGGTATTTTAGGGTTTATAATAGGATTAAATTGTTTTCATGATTTTTATATATATAGATTAGGATTTAGGTTAGGTATGGACTATTTAAGATTTATTATAGTTTATTTAAGAATTTGAATTTTATTTTTAGTTTTACTAGCTAGAAGAAAAATTAAAGAAGTAAATAAATTTCATTTTAGATTTGTTTCTGTAAATTTAATTTTATTATTATTTCTTTTAATTACGTTTTCTTCTACAAGGTATTTATTTTTTTATATTGGATTTGAAGCTTCTTTAATTCCCACATTAATTTTAATTTTGGGCTGGGGATATCAACCAGAGCGAATTCAGGCTGGTATCTACATATTATTTTATACTTTAACATTATCTTTACCATTATTAGTTAGCTTATTAAACATTTATTTTAATAGTGGGAGACTAGTTATACAAGTTAGGAATTTAAGGGTAAACAGGCATATTAATATTTGATATATTTTTATAATTATAGCTTTTTTAGTAAAATTACCTATATATATATTACATTTATGATTACCAAAAGCACATGTAGAAGCACCGGTTGCTGGGTCTATAGTTTTAGCTGGAATTTTATTAAAATTAGGAGGTTATGGGCTATACCGCGTTTTAATTATATTTTATATAATTGGGTTTAAATTTTCATATGTTTGAGTTAGAATTGGATTAATAGGTGGGTTTATTATTAGTTTAATTTGTTTACGACAAGTAGATATTAAATCGTTAATTGCCTACTCTTCTGTAGTTCATATGGGGTTAGTGTTGTGCGGGCTTATAATTTTTAGTTGATGGGGATTTATAGGGGCTGTAGTAGTTATAGTTGGGCATGGTTTATGTTCTTCTGGTCTCTTTAGGCTATCTAATATAATTTATGAGCGTATAGGAAGACGAAGATTAATAATTAATAAAGGCCTATTAAGATTTATACCTAGTATAGCAATTTGATGGTTTATTTTAAGAGTTAGAAATATAGCTGCCCCCCCTTCTCTCAATATAGCCGGTGAAATTAGATTAATTATTAGAATAATTAGGTGAAGGGATTTAAGAATTTTAGGCATTAGGTTAGTTTCGTTTTTTAGCGCTGCCTATACATTATATATGTATAGTTTAAGACAACACGGGCTGTTCTATAATTCTTTATATAGGTGTTGTTCAGGAAAGGTACGTGAATATTTGTTATTATTTCTTCATTGAATACCTTTGAATATTTTAATTTTAAATACTAGATTAATTATAGGAATTTGTTTAAAATAGTTAAAATATAACGTAACTATAAAAAGTTTAAATTATGAGATGAAAATTTACTATACATTTAACAAGAATAATATTCTTGTTAATTGGTTCTATTTTTAGTGGAATTTATGCAGTTATTCAGCTTTATGGAGGTAAAATTGTAGTTGTTGAGTGAGAAATCTTGAGGCTATGTTCTATTTCAGCTGTTTTTACATTAATTTTTGATTGAATTTCTTTAATATTTATATGTTTTGTACTTTTAATTTCAAGAAGAGTTCTTTATTATAGGGGAGGGTATATAAAAAGAGATAAAAATTTTAATCGTTTTATATATCTTGTTCTTATATTTGTTTTTTCTATAGGCGCTATAGTTTTTAGCCCAAATTTAATTAGAATTTTATTAGGATGAGACGGATTAGGATTAGTATCTTATGCCCTTGTAATTTACTACCAAAATGAAAAATCAGCAAATGCCGGTATATTAACTGTTTTATCTAATCGGGTAGGGGATGTAGCTATTTTATTAAGAATTGGGTTTATAGTAAAATTAGGAGGGTGAAATTTTTTATTTTATAGTTTATATATAAATGAGGATTGATTAATTTTTAAATTATTAATTATTTTAGCTGCGATAACTAAAAGAGCCCAAATTCCATTTTCTGCCTGACTTCCTGCTGCTATAGCAGCACCTACTCCAGTGTCAGCTTTAGTACATTCTTCTACTCTTGTAACTGCTGGGGTTTATTTAATAATTCGATTCAGACCTATATTAGAAACTTCTAATGTAAGAAGGTTATTATTAATTATTTCTTGTTTAACAATGTTTATATCTGGATTAGGGGCTAATTTAGAATATGATCTAAAGAAGATTATTGCCTTATCAACTTTAAGTCAATTAGGGGTAATATTGAGAATTTTATCTTTAGGATTTCCAGAACTTGCTTTCTTCCACCTTTTAAGTCATGCATTATTTAAAGCATTATTATTTATATGTGCCGGGGTTATTATTCACGGGGTAGGAGACTACCAAGATATTCGATTTATAGGATCCTTAGTTAAATTTATACCATTGAGGGTAGTTTATATAAGAGTATCTAATTTTGCTTTATGTGGATTTCCATTTTTAGCTGGATTTTATTCTAAGGATCTAATTTTAGAAGTTGCTTTTATAAGATGACTTAATTATATTTCTTTTATTTTGTATATTTTAGCTACAGGGCTTACTGTGTGTTATACTATGCGTTTAATTTATTATAGCTTAGGAGGGGGATTTAATTTAAATCTACTTACGGATACTAAAGATACTGATAATTTAATAACTAATTCAATAGTTTTATTGGGATTTGGAGCTATTGTTGGAGGAGCTTGTTTATCCTGGCTTTTATTCCCAGAGCCATATATAATTTGCATAAGAGATTTTATAAAAAGGTTAGTTATAGTAGTAAGAATTTTAGGTGGTTTAATTGGTTATGTTCATAATTTTATAAATGTAAATTTAAAGTTAATAAGATTAAAAATATATTTTTTAGTAGTGTTATTAGGTTCAATGTGGTTTATACCGTTTTTAAGTACAAGAAAAAATAATGAGATATCGTTAAAAATAGGAAGGTTAGTTGAAAAACTTGGTGATAAAGGGTGATATGAGTACTATGGCCCTCAGGGAATATATTGGAAATTAGTTGATTTATTTATGTTTGTAAATAAATTTCAAATAAACAGAGTAAAAATTTACATAAAATTATTTATTTTAAGTGTTTTAGTTATGTTATTTATGTATTTATATTTGTATAATTTATAAAAGAATATTGCGTTGAAGTTGCAAAAGAGATAAGTTATCTACAGATAATTCAGATAGTTTAATATAAAATATTGGTTTGTGGAGCCAAAGACATAATTACATATTCTGAATAGAGTATATTAATAAATGTTTTTAGAAATTATTTATTTCAGCTTTACAATGAAAAAGTAATATGTTTAATTACACTATAAAAACAGAATAAAACAGAATAAAACAGAATATAAACGGAATTTAACCGCTTAATAAGAAGTTAGAAGCTTCTTTTATTTTCTTTAATATTCTACTTGATAGGAAAAATTCAATTATGTTATTAACAGTAACATGCCTCTATTTGGCTTCTACCAATAATTAGAGACTTATAGTCAAAGTTTAGGTCGAAACTAAATGCAAGTATTCGCTTTCTAATTTACGAAACTAGTTTTACAACTACTTATAAGTGCAAATTATATATCATATATTGACTATAGTTTCTATTTAGATCATTCTAAAGCCCCTTGAAATCATTCATAATATAAACCAAGTAGAAGAATTACAAGAAAAAATATAACTGTAAAAAATCAAGAAAATATGTTTGTTAAGTTTATAACTGGAGCAATAGGAAGTAGAAGAGTAATCTCTACATCAAAAATTAAGAAAATCACTGCAATTAAGAAGAATCGTAAAGAGAATGGTAATCGTGCTGAACCTTTAGGATCAAATCCACATTCATAAGGAGTATTTTTTTCTCGGTCTATAATTGTTTTTTTTGCTAAGGTTGAAGTTAAAATTATAATTGCTAATGAAATTAGAAATGTAAACGTGGCAATAATAAGTATAAATCAAATTATTTTCTCTAAATTTTAGACTTTTTGGTTGGAAGCCAAATGTACTTATATACTAAGAAAACTACCCCCCTCATCAGTAGATAAAGGTGTAAAGAAATAATCATACTACATCTACAAAATGTCAATATCATGCAGCCGCCTCAAATCCCAAATGATGAATAGAGGAAAAATGACAATTAAAAAGACGAAAAAAACAAATTAATAAAAATGTCGTACCAATAATTACATGTAGACCATGAAAGCCTGTAGCAACGAAAAAAGTAGACCCAAAAACAGAATCTGCAATAGTAAACGAAGCTTCTATATATTCAAAGGCTTGAAGTAGGGTGAAATAAATCCCAAGAATAATAGTTAACCCTAGACTTTGAATTGACTGGGTAAAGTTAGACTCTATAATTGAATGGTGAGCTCAGGTTACTGTAGCTCCGGATGAAAGTAAAATTGTTGTATTTAGAAGTGGAATTTGAAATGGATTAAATGGTATAATGCCTAATGGTGGCCAATATAACCCAATTTCTATAGCAGGAGATAATCTCCTATGAAAAAAAGCTCAGAAAAAGGAAAAAAAGAATAAAACTTCTGAAAGAATAAAAAGGATTATACCTCATCGAAGACCTACTATAACTACTGATGTATGTAATCCCTGATAAGTACCTTCACGAGTTACATCACGTCATCATTGAATTATTGTAAGGAGAGTTGCTATAAACCTTAGTAATAAAAGGTTTATGTTATATTGGTGAAATCATTTTACTAATCCTGTAGTTAATATTATAGCTCTGATAGATCCTGTAAGTGGCCATGGACTTATATTTACTAAATGGTAAGGGTGGTGATTGTGGAGAGATGTCATTAATTAATTTCTCTTGTATAAAGAGTTCTTAGGACAGCAAAAACGTAAGATTGAATAATTGCTACGGCGGATTCTAAAATTAATAATAAAATTTGAGAGATAATTAAAATATATACAATTGTTAATGAAAGAGAAGGACCAGTATTTCCTAATAATGTAAGAAGTAAGTGACCGGCAATTATATTAGCAGCAAGGCGAACAGCTAGCGTCCCAGGGCGAATAATGTTTCTAATTGTTTCAATTAATACTATAAATGGTATAAGTATTGCAGGTGTTCCCTGTGGAACTAAATGGGCAAATATGTGCTGAGTGTGATTGACCCAACCAAAAAGTATTAAAGTAAATCATAGTGGTATAGATAAAGAAAGGGTTATTACTATATGACTGGATCTAGTAAAAACATAAGGTAAAAGACCTAAAAAGTTATTAAAAAGAATTAATCTAAAGATTCTTACAAATAAAGTAGAAGTACCAATGTGAGTTACATCTAATAAGGCTTTGAACTCATTGTGGAGTTTTTGAATAACTTTCCCCCATAATAATGATCACCGAGATGGAGAGGTCCAATATATAAAAGGTAGAAATAGTAAACCTAAAAATGTTGCTAGCCAATTAGTTGAAATTCTAAAAATTCTTGACGAAGGTTCAAAAATTGAAAATAAATTAGTTATAATTTTCAAGATGGTTTTGGGAAGTAATAAGAAATTGAAGAAATAGAAAAGGTTTTAAATGGTTTAATAAAATAATTTAACACTAAAAATAATATGAGAGTTAAAATAAAAAAAAATAATAAACTTAACCAGAATAATGGGGCTATTTGAGGCATAAAGAAGTGTCTATAAGACAATTTAAGTATGACATACATAAGTTATAAATAATTAACTAACTTCTTGCCACCAGAAGTAGGCGTTACTATAATAGGTTTAAAAGACCTATACTTACTTTCAGTCATCGGGTGAGTTAGTCAATTGATGATGAGATTCAATTTAAAAATGAATTAATAGATACTCTTTCAATTATAATAGGTATAAATCTATGATTTGCCCCACAAATTTCTGAGCACTGGCCTAAAAATAGACCAGGCCGATTAATTAAGAATCTAGTTTGATTTAATCGACCAGGAAGAGCGTCGGCTTTAATTCCTAATGAAGGGACCGTCCATGAATGAATTACATCAGCAGCAGTAATTAAAATTCGAATTTGAGTATTCATAGGAATAATAGTACGGTTATCTACATCTAAAAGTCGAAATCCTAAAGGTCTAAGGTCATTTGATGGAATTATATAAGAATCGAATTCTAATTGAAGAAAATCCGAGTATTCATAACTTCAATACCATTGATGGCCAATTGTTTTAATTGTAATCCTAGGGTAGTTAATTTCATCTAATAAATAAAGTAAACGTAACGACGGTAAGGCAATAAAGATTAAGATAATTGCAGGAATTGCAGTCCAAATTAATTCAATAGTTTGGTTTTCTAACATATAGCGATTAATATATAAGTTTATGAATAAAGTTGATAATATATACCCTACAAAAGTAATAATTAAAATTAAGATAAGTATGATGTGATCATGAAAGAAAATTAATTGTTCTATAAGAGGTGATGCACTGTCTTGAAATCCTATATAAGTTCATGTTGCCATTAGAGTAGTGGGTTAAAATTTCTAAAAGAAGGTATTTCCTTCCTTATAGGAGCTTAAATCCTATACATCTTTCTGTCATTTTAGAAGTTAGTAATCAGGGGAATTTCTATATATGAATGATCAGCTGGAGGGTAATTATGTTTTCACTCAATTGATGAAGGGAGATAAGGAGGAAAAATTACAGGTCGATTTGAGGACAAAGCTTCTCAGACAATAACTATAAATCCTAATGCAGCAATAAAAGAGATTATTGACCCAATAGATGAAATAATATTTCATAATGAATAAGCATCTGGGTAGTCTGAATATCGTCGCGGTATTCCATTTAATCCTAAGAAGTGCTGAGGGAAGAAAGTTAAATTTACTCCAATGAATATTACTAAAAAATGAATTTTTAATCATTTTAAATTAAGAGATAAACCAGTAAATAAAGAAAACCAATGAGTAATACCACCAAAAATACCAAATACAGCTCCCATAGATAAAACATAATGGAAATGAGCTACTACATAGTAAGTATCATGGAGAAGAATATCAATAGAAGAATTTGCTAAAACAACCCCAGTTAAACCTCCTACGGTAAATAAAAAAATAAAACCAATAGCCCAAAGAAGCGACGGTCTGTAATTTATTTGGGTTCCATGGAGAGTACTTAATCACCTAAAAATTTTAATTCCTGTAGGCACTGCAATAATTATAGTAGCTGAAGTAAAATAAGCTCGCGTATCTACATCTATACCTACAGTAAATATATGGTGGGCCCATACTACAAATCCTAAAATACCAATTGCAGCTATAGCATAAATTATTCCTAATGTTCCAAATGATTCTTTTTTACCTGATTCTTGTCTTACAATATGAGAAACTATACCAAATGCTGGTAAAATTAAAATATAAACTTCCGGGTGTCCAAAAAACCAAAATAGATGTTGGTATAAAATCGGATCTCCACCACCCGCCGGGTCAAAAAATGAGGTATTTAAATTACGGTCTGTTAAAAGTATAGTAATAGCTCCAGCTAAAACTGGAAGAGAGAGGAGTAATAAAATTACTGTAATAAAAGTAGCCCATACAAATAAAGGTATTTGATCTATGGTTATACCAAAAGAACGTATATTAATTACGGTAGTTATAAAGTTTACTGCTCCTAGAATTGAAGATACACCAGCTAAATGAAGAGAGAAAATACCCATGTCTACGGAAGCCCCTGCGTGAGCAATAGCAGAGGCTAATGGAGGATAAACAGTCCAACCCGTACCAATTCCCCTTTCTACTATACCTCTTATTAAAAGTAGGGTTAATGAGGGCGGAAGAAGTCAAAATCTTATATTATTTATTCGCGGAAATGCTATATCTGGGGCTCCTAATATAAGAGGGATTAACCAATTACCAAATCCCCCAATTATAATAGGTATTACTATAAAGAAAATTATAACAAAAGCATGTGCAGTTACTACTACGTTATAAATCTGATCATTACCAATTAATCTCCCTGGTTGACTTAACTCTGCTCGAATAATTAAACTCAATGATGTGCCTATTATACCAGCTCAAGTTCCTAAAATAAAATATAAAGTACCGATGTCTTTATGATTTGTAGAAAAAAGTCATCGTTGCATAATAAAGTGGCTGAGATATAAGCGATGGATTGTAAGTTCATTTACAAGTTTTACTTCTTTATTAGGCTTTATAGTATAAAAATTATATTAGATTGCAAATCTAAAGATGTGCTGATCACTAAAGCTTAAGATTTAAAAATTTTTTATTTTAAGCTTTGAAGGCTTTTAGTTTAATTTAACTTAAAATCTTAAAATATAAAAAATATTAAAGGTAAAGTAAGTATAAATATATTGAAAAGTGTAAATGAAGATATAAAAAAAGAAAGAGATCTTATAGGATTTAATTTTACATTTACTCTTATAATTGGGTTTGTTAAAATAATAAATAATATAATAATCCGTAAGTAAAAATATAATGTAATTAAAGCTGAAACTAATAAAAAAAATAAAGGAATAAATAGTTTATTATTAATTAAAAGTTGAATTAACATTCATTTAGGAATAAAGCCAGAGAGAGGAGGCAGGCCTCCTAAGGAAAGTAAGTTTAATGGGATGAATAAATTAAATGATGAGTTAATTTGGTTAGATTTTATTAGATCGGATAAAGTATAAGCTTGAAATATCCTAAATAAAATTACAACGGATAGTGTTAAAATTGAATAGAAAATAAAATATAATATTCAAAATACATCTGCAATTGTAATACTAATTAATATTCAAGATAGGTGATTGATAGAAGAGAAAGCTATTAATTTACGTAAAGATATAGTATTAAATCCCCCTAGAGCACCGGTTATTGCTGAGAGGATTGCTGAAAGAGATGTAATAAATGTTAATATAGGGTAAGTTAAAAGATAGGAAATAAGAACTATTGGTGCAATTTTTTGAATTGTTATAAGTATAATAGCCTGAGGTCAAGCTATTCCTTCTATTACTTGAGGGAATCAGAAATGAAATGGAGCACTCCCTAATTTTAATAGTAAGGATAATAAAATTAAAGGAGATCTAATAAAAGTAAGGGTTAAGTATATACAACTAGCTGAAATAAATAATGTTGACCCTAAGGCCTGAATTAAAAAGTATTTTAATGCACTTTCTGAAAAATAAAAATTTATTTTAATTGTGATTAATGGGATAAAGGAGAGCATGTTTAATTCCAATCCAATTCAAGAGCCAAATCAAGTAGAAGAGGAAATTGTAATAAAAGTTCCTAAGATAAGAGTACCGAAAAATGGTATATAGGAAGGTGAAAATATCATTAGAAAGAGAGAGAGTTAACTTTCATTTACAGGGTATGAACCTATTAGCTTAATATTAGCTTATCTTTCAATTATATATGTATATATATATTGGTGTAAAGGGCACGAAAAATTTTGATTTTTTAGGAAATAGTGTAAATCTGTTATGTATAATAATATAGGTAGAGTGCTACATGATTAGCTCTATCAAAGCTATCCTTTAAAATTTTCAGGCACTATATTAGCAATATTAGATATTAAAAATGAAATTTAAATTAAGAATAAAATTAATAAAAAATAAATTTAAGAAAAGAAAAGTTTTACGATAGTAGTGATTAAGGTTAGGATAAGGGAAATTTCCTATAAGTTAAAAAATTGAATTTTTTTTTTCCGGTATATATATAATTATTTAAATGTATATATAACTATAAATGACAGTATAGTTCTATACTTATATATATACACGTTACATACAGTATAAATATAATTGAAGATATAATTACAGTTAAAATTCATTATATAAATTTAAGTATAAGACACAGAAGTTAATAAGTGTACTTTAATTATATAGTCAAAGTAATTATAAGAAGAGATAAAATATTTAGTAGTAAAGATACTCATTTAATATAATTATATTTAATATATAATAAATTACAGTCTATATTCTCTTATAAGCATTTATTGGAAAAATTATATAATTGAAGGAATAGAAATATTGATGGTCTAATTCAGGAGGAATTTCAATAGTTTAACTGCTCTTTCCGTGAGAGAAAGGTGAAAGCAGTTAAATATTGAAATTACTCCTGAGTATCTTTAACTCTTCCTGTGACATTTATTATTTATTGTATATATTATTTGAATAGATGCCTTGCTCGAAGGAGTATAAGTAATTTAGTATTGATAATTTTTATTTTAGAGATACAGTGAGTTTTTGGGTTAATTAATTATATTGGAAAGGTATATACGGAGTAATGGTATATATACTATATAACATATATTAGTTTTATTTAGAGAATTTATTTATATGTATATATATATATGTTAATTTAAAGGAGTAGCAATAGAAACTTTGATGATAATGTTCTTTTAATTATGTATTTATATATAATATTAGTTATTATTTATTAATTTTTATATAGTCTTTAAAAGGGGGTAGATTTAAGTTAGTTACAATACATACGCACATATATATATATAT